AATTGAGTGCCTGAAAAAAAGGATTACCTTGATAGGGTAAATTATGTGATTATGTCACCTCAATTATTTGTGATAGAATTGCACTAACACTTAAAGAATCAAAATCTTTTATGCTCTCTACATCAACAAATAAAGTAAGCTAAATTAAGCTAATGGGCTCATACCCCACTGATAGAGATTACTCTCTTTATTAATCTTTTTTAATCCTCGATCTATTTGTTTTTCTTCTATATTACTTTTAAGATCTATAATTGTGGTTTCCACAAACTCGTGATTCGCTGCTTGAATTGGGTTAGAACTCAACATTTTAAGCTTTATTCCTATCATTTTAAATAAAAATAATCAACAGTTAACCGAAGCAAGAATTAAATATTTTTTAATTCAAGCGTTAGCATCCGTAATCTTCTTCTCCAATGTAATTTTAAGTTCATTTTATTTTTTAAACAATTTTATTTTTATAGCCCTAATTAGTGTTAGTCTCCTACTAAAAATAGGGGCTTCTCCTTTTCATATATGATTTCCAGTAGTTGCAGAAGGATTAACTTGAAGAAAATTCTTGATCCTCGCCACTGTCCAAAAAATCAACCCTTTAATCCTTCTAAGCATAATCTCATTAAACAATAATTTAATTCTTAGCGCTGCTTTAATAAGAGGTATTGTAGGAGGAATAGGGGGTTTGAACCTAACTTTACTTCGATCTATAATAGCCTTCTCCTCCCTTAATCATCTAGGTTGATTGTTGATAGCAAGTACATTCAGAAATTATTTTTTATGAACTTATTTTATTATCTACACATTAATTTTAAGCCCTGTAACTCAATTATTTAATTATTTTAACTTTATTTATCTCCCTCAATTAATCTCCTCTAATAACATAAATAGAATAACAAAAATAATAATTATTCTTAGTATATTCTCCTTAGGGGGTCTACCCCCTTTCTTAGGATTTTTACCCAAATGGATAATTATTAAAAGAGCATCTTGCATAATAATAATTCTGAGAGTAATAATCTTAATTACATCAACTTTAATTACTCTTTATTATTATTTACGTATTTCATATAATAGAATAGTGTTAAGCGACAATCTATGAAAAAAAAATAATAACTTAAAAATTAATACAATAACAAAATTATTACTATTTTTTTCTACTTTTGGTTTAATATTCAGAAACTGATTTATTAGATTGTAAGATCTTAAGTTAATAAAACTATTAGCCTTCAAAGCTTAAATTAAGAAAAATTCTTAGATCTTAGCATTATATGCATTTTAAGAATTGCAGTCTTAGATTTTATTTAAATTATAAGATCCTATAATATAGGGGTTAATCACCCATAATTAGATTTACAGTCTAATACTTTTATCAGCCACTATATTGCGACGTTGACTTTATTCAACAAATCATAAGGACATTGGGACACTCTATTTAATTTTCGGGGCTTGAGCAGGAATAGTTGGTACAGCTTTAAGTCTACTTATTCGAGCTGAACTTGGTCAGCCAGGAAGTTTAATTGGAGACGATCAAATTTATAATGTAGTAGTTACAGCACATGCATTTATTATAATTTTTTTTATAGTTATACCTATTTTAATTGGGGGTTTTGGAAACTGACTGGTACCTTTAATATTAGGTGCTCCAGATATGGCGTTTCCTCGTTTAAATAATATAAGATTTTGATTATTACCACCCGCCCTTACTTTGCTATTATCGGGAGGAGCAGTTGAAAGAGGGGCGGGAACAGGATGAACAGTATATCCACCTCTCTCAAGTGGTATCGCTCATGCTGGAGCTTCTGTTGATCTAAGTATTTTTTCATTACACCTAGCAGGTATTTCTTCAATTTTAGGGGCTATTAACTTTATCACAACAATCATTAATATGCGAACAAGAGGTATATCTTTGGATCGAATCCCTTTATTCGTTTGAGCTGTAGGAATCACAGCTTTATTACTACTTCTTTCATTACCTGTTCTAGCAGGAGCTATTACAATATTACTAACTGACCGAAATTTAAATACTTCATTTTTTGACCCGGCGGGGGGTGGTGACCCTATTCTATACCAACATTTATTCTGATTTTTTGGCCACCCTGAAGTATATATTCTAATTTTACCAGGATTTGGTATAATTTCCCATATTATTAGCCAAGAAAGAGGAAAAAAGGAAGCTTTCGGGACATTAGGGATAATTTACGCAATACTAGCCATTGGAGTTTTAGGATTTGTAGTTTGAGCCCATCATATATTTACTGTAGGTATAGATGTAGATACCCGAGCCTATTTCACTGCAGCAACAATAATTATTGCTGTTCCTACCGGGATTAAAATTTTTAGATGATTAGGTACTCTTCATGGGACCCAGTTCTCATTTTCTCCTTCATTACTATGAGCCCTGGGATTTGTTTTCTTATTTACAGTAGGTGGACTAACAGGAGTCGTTTTAGCTAATTCAAGTATTGATATTATCTTACACGATACTTACTATGTCGTAGCCCACTTCCACTATGTCTTATCTATAGGAGCCGTATTTGCTATTTTAGGAGGTTTTACTCATTGATTCCCTTTGTTCACAGGAGTTAGATTAAACCCTTCCTGATTAAAAATCCATTTCTTTACAATATTTGTAGGTGTAAACTTAACCTTTTTCCCTCAGCATTTCTTAGGATTAGCTGGAATACCTCGACGATACTCCGATTATCCTGATGCATATACTTCTTGAAATGTAATTTCTTCAATTGGGTCAATGATTTCTTTTGTAGCAACATTAGGCTTCATTTTCATTATTTGAGAAGCATTAGTAGCTAAACGACCTATTTTATTTACTTTAAATTTAACTTCATCAATCGAATGAACCCATAATTTACCCCCCGCGGATCATAGATACATGGAACTTCCACATGTCACTTATTTCTAAAATGGCAGATAAGTGCAATGGATTTAAGCTCCATATATGAAAATGAAAATTTTTCTTTTAGAAATTAATGGCAACATGACTTCAACTAGGGTTTCAAGACGGTGCTTCACCTTTAATAGAACAATTAATCTTTTTTCATGATCATGCACTTTTAGTTTTAATTATAATCACCATTCTAGTGGGTTATTTTATGCTAAGTTTAATATTTAACTCATTTACAAACCGTTATTTATTAGACGGACAACTAATTGAAATCATTTGAACTGTTTTTCCTGCTTTGATTCTTATCTCAATCGCTCTTCCTTCCCTACGACTTCTTTACTTATTAGATGAAGTAAATGAGCCTTCATTAACTATTAAGGCTGTAGGTCATCAATGATACTGAAGTTATGAATATTCTGATTTTAATAACATTGAATTTGATTCTTATATAATCCCAACCCAAGAATTAAATTTAAATGATTTCCGTCTTTTAGATGTAGATAACCGACTAACTGTACCTTATAACACTCAAATTCGCTTATTAGTAACAGCAGCAGATGTACTTCACTCATGAACTATTCCTAGACTAGGGATTAAGGTAGATGCTATTCCTGGACGACTAAATCAATTAAGATTGTTTATCAACCGACCAGGTTTATTCTTTGGTCAATGCTCAGAAATCTGCGGAGCGAACCATAGATTCATACCTATTGTTATTGAAAGAATTCACACAAAAAATTTCTTAAATTGAATTTCTTCTAATTAATCATAAGATGGCTGAAAGGAAGCATGAGTCTCTTAAACTCAAATATAACAAAACACGCCTGTTTCTTATGAAGAAATCTAGTTTAATTAAAATATAGGTTTGTCAAACCTAAGAAGTCAATTATGACGATATCTGATTCCTCAAATAGCCCCAATTAATTGATTAATCCTCTTTATTTTTTTTATAATCATCTTTTTTATTTATATTAATTTCTTATATTTTTATACTTTTATAAATAGTAATAATCAGAACGTACAAAAAAAAAGTAAAAATTCTCTAATTTGAAAATGATAACAAATCTTTTCAGTGTATTTGATCCCTCAACTTCCTATGGTCTTCCTTTTAATTGACTCAGTAGCATAATTGGTTTCTTATTTGTACCCTACGTTTTCTGATTCCTTCCTAATCGAGCATTATTAATTTGAAGAAAATTAACACAAGTTCTGCATACAGAATTCAAGATTCTATTAGGAACTGGGTCACTAGGCAGAACTATAATATTTATTAGCTTATTTATTTTTATTCTTTTTAATAATTTTTTAGGACTTTTTCCCTATATTTTTACTAGATCAAGTCACCTGTCTATAACTCTAGCTTTATCTTTACCCTTATGAGTTAGCTTTATATGTTATGGTTGAATCAATAATACTCAACACATATTTGCTCATTTAGTACCCCAGGGTACACCTTCTGTCCTCATACCCTTTATGGTGTGTATTGAAACTATCAGAAATATTATTCGGCCAGGAACACTAGCTGTGCGGTTAGCAGCTAATATAATTGCAGGACATTTATTATTAACACTTTTAGGAAATCAAGGTCCTAGCGCTAATAGAACAATCTTAATTTTATTAATTTCTGCACAAATCTTACTATTAATATTAGAATCAGCTGTTGCTGTAATTCAAGCTTATGTCTTCGCAGTACTTAGTACCTTATATTCAAGAGAATCTTATTAATGTTAACCAAAACTAATCAACCCTTTCATCTAGTTGATCAAAGACCTTGGCCTATATTGGGAGCGTTTGGAGCGATAATTTTAACCTCTGGTTTAGCCCAGTGATTCCACACTTTTAATATTAATCTATTTTTACTTGGAACTATTATTACTATCTTAGTAATATTCCAATGATGACGAGATATCACCCGAGAAGGAACCTTCCAAGGCCACCATACTTACTTAGTTACTTTAGGATTGCGGTGAGGTATAATTCTATTTATTGCATCAGAAGTACTCTTCTTTGCTTCTTTTTTCTGAGCATTCTTTCACAGTAGCCTCGCGCCTACTATCGAGCTAGGGGTGTCTTGACCCCCCGCCGGTGTTAAACCATTTAATCCTTTTCAAATTCCATTATTAAATACAACTATCTTATTAGCTTCTGGGGTAACTATCACTTGAGCCCATCATGGTTTAATAGAAAATAATTTCACCCAATGCAAGCAAGGATTAATTCTTACAGTGATTTTAGGAATCTATTTCACTATTCTCCAAGCGTTTGAATATATTGAAGCTCCTTTTACTATTGCTGATGCAATTTATGGCTCAACCTTTTATATAGCAACAGGATTTCACGGGCTCCACGTATTAATTGGAACCTCATTCCTCATTGTATGTTTATTACGTCACCTATCTCACCATTTTTCTAGAGAACACCATTTTGGTTTTGAGGCTGCTGCATGATACTGACATTTTGTTGATGTAGTTTGATTATTTCTTTACATCTCTATTTACTGATGAGGTGGTTAACTTCCTTAGTATACAAGTATAATTGACTTCCAATCAATAGGGCCGTAATAATACGGAAGAAGTAATTATTTGAATATTAATTTTAAGAATTATTTTTTTTCTAATTGTTAACATTATAATAACTGCCGCAAGAATATTGTCTAAAAAAACATTTAGTGACCGTGAAAAAAGCTCCCCTTTTGAATGCGGTTTTGATCCTGTTGCAAACGCTCGAATTCCATTTTCCCTACGATTTTTCTTAATTGCTATAATTTTTCTTATTTTTGATGTGGAAATTGCCCTACTATTTCCTTTTATTTTCAACCCCTCTTTTTTAATAAGAAAAATATGATATTTAAGAATTAGATTCTTTTTATGAACCCTGCTATTAGGATTATACCATGAATGAAATCAAGGAGCCCTAGAATGATCTGAATAGGGATGTAGTTAATCATAACATTTGGTTTGCATCCAAAAAGTACTATTTTATAGTCTTCCTTACCTTCCCCTTGTTCAAGTTAGAAGCGAATTTTTGCGTTTAGTTTCGACCTAAAAATATGGTTAATTGACCCTAACTTACTCAGTTGAAGCCAATGTACGGCGTGCCACTGTTAATGGTAATTTAAGAAGTTAAAATCTTCTCAATTGAGAGGATAGAAGAAAAAGTGGGGCTGCTAACTCTTACTTTAAGTGTTTAAATTCCATTTATATCCTTGTTATTATAGTTTAAAACAAAACATTACATTTTCATTGTAAAGATAAGAAAAACTTTCTTTAATAATATTGTTTTTAAATCCTAAAATCTCATTAGCATCTTCAGTGCTACGCTCTAACTATAAGCTATAAAAACTAAATTATATAAATTACAACTAATATTAGTACCACTCTAAATAAAAGAATTGTTGATTTTAAATAATTCTTTTGAGATAGAGAAATAAAAGAAGAACTTAATACCAAATTTTCTCAAATTCCTAAAGCACCAATTTTTTCTAATCAACTTTGATCCAAATATCGTTGAGCTTGAGAACCTAAAACCAAAAATGATCCTATTATCCCCCCTCCGGAGAACAAAGGTAGAAATCATATTCTAGCAACTATAAATTTTAAAAAATAAAAAGATCTGTACTTTGATGAATAATTTAAATTTATAACTCTTATTAAAATACCTACTATACCGCAAATTAAAGCTACCAATTTTACAAAAATTGGTAATACAGTTAGGCTAGGATAGGGAAATAGCAACCAAGAAAAGACAGCCCCCCCGATAATTCCAGTTAATCCTAAAAAAAACATAGGATTAATTATGTTTCTATCTTCATCATAAAAACTATTTAAAGAGCCAAAACTAGAAATTTTTAATATAGAAAAATAAATTAAACGAAAGGTATAAGCTGCAGTTATTATAGTCGAAATAATTACTAATAATAAAATAAAACTATTTATTTTTCTTATTATTGCTCTTTCAATAATGGCATCCCTGGAATAAAATCCAGCTAAAAAAGGCATTCCACACAAAGCTAGGTTTGCTATATTAAAGTAAGACCCGGTCAAAGGAAAATTAAAACTCAAGCTCCCTATAATTCGGATATCCTGGGTTCCCCCGACCTGATGAATAAAAACCCCAGCACACAAAAATAATAAAGCCTTAAATAAAGCATGTATTAATAAGTGAAAAAATGCAAGAACAGGATAGCCCAGAGAAAGAGAAAATATTATAACACTGAGCTGACTAAGAGTCGAGAGAGCAATAATCTTTTTTAAGTCATATTCAAAAAAAGCCGCCAACCCTGCTATAAACATGGTTAAAACAGATAAATATATTAAAATTTCTAGTATTTCTCTATTAAAAATTAAAGGGAAAAATCGAATTAATAAGTAAACACCAGCAGTTACTAAAGTAGACGAATGAACAAGAGCAGATACAGGAGTAGGGGCCGCCATCGCAGCAGGTAATCACGCAGAAAAAGGAAGTTGAGCTCTTTTTGTTATAGCAGCTAAAATTAAAATTCTCGTTAATACAAAGTATGATTCATTATTTAATAATTCCCATTGAAGAAAAGGCAAAAAACTATAATCACCTAAAGATATTCACCAAGAAATTGATAACAAAAAACAGACATCTCCTACTCGATTAGATAAAGCTGTTAATATACCAGCTGCAGAAGATTTACTATTTTGATAATAAATAACTAAAGCGTAAGATACTAAGCCTAAGCCATCCCAACCCAATAAAATTCTAATTAAATTAGGGCTTGTAATTATTAATATTATAGTAAAGACAAAAGCCGCTACAATCAAAATAAAGCGATTGGCATTATTATCTTGAGTTATGTATCTAAAACTATATAGAACCACTGTCCCAGAAATAAATAATACAAATCTCATGAAAAAACACGATATTCAATCAAATAAAAAAGTCCCAGAAATACTTACTCTATTTATATTAAATAAATTTATTTCTAAAAATAAAGCTTTATTAAAAGTTAGTAAAGAAAGACCAACTATTAAAATTGTTATACTTATTATATAAAATAATACACTAATTACGTTAAACAATGAAATTAAATTCACGATCTTCAGTGCCTAGACACACCTAAGGTACCACAAACCTTTATTCTTACTTAAACTATGAAGATAAAATCAATCTCAACTCAAAAAAATTATCAAATTCAAAGGGAATCAATGTGAAAACGACAGTATAAACTCCCGAACTCTAATAGGATACGCCGCAATCAAAGATGAAATAGGAGTGCCATGTTGAGTAGATACATATAAATACAGTCTATAGGCAGCAGATAAAAAAGAAATAAAAGCCAGTAATAATATTGATCAAATTCTTCAAGCCACCATAGAATTAATTAAAGAAATTTCTCCTAATAAATTGAGGGAGGGAGGGGCCGCTATACTAACCGCGGAAATTAAAAATCATCAAAAAGTAAGAGAAGGATGTAAATTTATTATCCCACGAATTAATAATAAACTTCGAGAATTAATTCGTTCATAAGAGATATTAGCTAGACAAAATAAGCCTGAAGATGCCAAACCATGGGCAATTATTATAATTAAAGCCCCATTTCACCCTCATAGATAGCCTCTAAATAAACCCCCTAACACTAATGCTATATGAGCTACTGAAGAATATGCAATTAAAGCCTTAATATCTCTTTGAATTAAACAAATCAAACTCGTAATTACAGCTCCTACTAATCTAATTCTAATAACTAAAGAAGCTATGTCTATACACATAGCCGTATCAAAAATAAGAATACGCATCAACCCGTAACCCCCTAATTTTAATAGAATCCCCGCTAAAATTATAGACCCCGCAACTGGTGCTTCTACATGAGCCCTAGGTAATCACAAATGAAAAAAATAAATTGGCATTTTGACTAAAAAAGCTAAAATTAAAAAAATAAATATTAAAGAATTTAAAGGAAATCTATAAAATCTTAAATAAGCTATATCTAAAGTCCCCAAGTTTCTTCTTAGAATAAAAATACAAACTAATAAGGGAAGAGAAGCAACTAAAGTATAGAATAAAAGATATAAAGCGGCTCGGCTACGTTCAGGTTGATAACCCCACCCTATGATTAATAAAAAGGTAGGAATTAAAGAACATTCAAATATAATATAAAATAATAAGAAATCCGAAATTAAAAAAGTTATTTCTAAAAATAACAGAAGGAAAAATAATAAAAACAAAAAAATTATATTATTAGAGGACCAAGATAATGAGTAACTTCTCAATATTATCAAAAAAATAAGTCAAACCAGTAGTATCACCAATATATAAGAAATAAAACTTGAAGTTAAATCACTAAAACTAAAATCTAAACTAAAACAAATCTGAGTTCATCAAAATATTAAAATAATCAAAATACCCAAACTTAAAATAAATCAATTTCTAAGAAGTACAACAGGGGTCAAGAACAAAGTTCTTAATAAAATTTTTAACATTGTAACACATTAAATGAACCAAAATAATCACTCCCATGAGTACGAACAATAGAAATCAAAATAGACAAACCCAAAGCCGCTTCACAAACGACAACCACTAAAAAAAATAAAATAAAATAATACTCATAACCTAAATGAGATAATAAGATTCTCAATAAAATAAATTGGCCTAACATTATACCTTCTAATCTTATTAAAACAGCTAATAAATGAAATCGAAAAGATAAGAACACCCATAAAGCCGAGCCAATTACAATTAAACCCCCTAAAATTAATCAATAGCAAGACGTATCAAAAAAATTAATTACCATTAATTATTACCTTAATAGTTTAAATAAAACTCTGGTCTTGTAAATCAGAAATAAGAATCTATCTTTTAAGGTATCAAGAGAATAAATATTTACACCAAAAGCTCCCAAAGCTTTTATTCTTATTAAACTACCTCTTGAAAAAATGATAAACATTATTTTAAGCTTATTAATTTGTAATTCATTATTATTTATTTTCATAAGCCACCCTTTATCAATAGGGTTAAGATTAATAATACAAAGACTTTTAATTTGTTTATTATCAGGGTCATTTTTTTTTAATTATTGATTTTCTTACACGCTGTTTTTAATTTTCCTGGGGGGTTTATTAGTACTATTCAATTATATTTCTAGCTTAGCATCAAACGAAATATTTCAATTCAATCCGAAATTAATATTATTTGTAACTCTCATATTCTCGTTAATTTTCATCACGATTAAGTTGTTTAATAAAATTTCATGAAATGAATTAATAGTATCTAATTGAAAAATAATCTTAATATATGAAAATTTTTTTATTAATATCTTTAGTAATATAAATTTCCAATTGATATTATTTATAGTAGCTTACCTTTTATTATGTCTATTAGTAGTAGTAAATATTACTAAATTTGATAAAAGTCCCCTCCGATTATTAAAATAATGTTAACTTTACGTAAGTCTCATCCTCTTTTGAAAATTATTAACAGAGCCCTTATTGATCTCCCAGCCCCCTCAAATATCAGAATTTGATGAAATTTCGGATCATTATTAGGATTGTGTTTAGGTGTCCAAATTATCACGGGATTATTTTTAGCAATACATTACTCCGCTCATATTGATTTAGCTTTCTCAAGAGTAGCTCATATTTGTCGAGATGTTAATTATGGATGACTTTTGCGAACTCTTCATGCTAATGGAGCCTCATTCTTTTTTATTTGTCTATATCTACATGTGGGGCGAGGAATATACTACGGTTCTTATTTATTTACTTTAACATGACTAGTAGGAGTAATTCTTCTCTTACTTGTCATAGGAACAGCTTTCATAGGATATGTACTCCCATGAGGACAAATATCTTTTTGGGGGGCAACAGTCATTACTAATTTAGTATCTGCAATTCCTTACATTGGTAATGATATTGTACAATGAATTTGAGGGGGGTTTGCTGTAGATAATCCAACATTAACACGATTTTTTACAATTCACTTTTTACTACCATTTATTGTTGCCGGGATAACCATAGTCCATTTACTTTTTCTCCATCAAACAGGGTCTAATAACCCCATTGGAGTGACAAGAGATCTAGATAAAATCCCGTTCCACCCTTATTTTAGAATCAAAGATATCGTGGGATTTCTTGTTATATTATCATCTCTTGTAATTTTAAGCCTTCTTTATCCTTATTTGTTAGGAGATCCAGATAATTTTACACCTGCAAACCCTTTAGTTACTCCTGTCCATATTCAACCTGAATGATATTTTTTATTTGCCTACGCCATTCTTCGATCTATCCCTAATAAGTTAGGGGGAGTAATTGCTTTACTTATGTCAATCCTTATTTTGATAATTCTCCCATTTTTCCACCACAGAAAATTCCGGGGTTTAGAATTTTACCCTTTAAGCCAAACTTATTTCTGATTCCTAGTAATAACGGTGATTTTACTGACTTGAATTGGAGCTCGGCCAGTAGAAGAACCTTATATTTTAACAGGCCAAATTTTAACTATTTTTTACTTTTCATATTATACACTAAACCCCTTTATCCTCAAATTCTGAGATAATTTAATTAAATAATTTAAGTTATTTGGCTGAAAGGAAAGCATTTGTCTTGAAAACAAATTATAAAGGTTCAAATCCTTTAATAACTTATTCTCAATTATATGAATTAAAACAATAGGACATAACCAGAAAAAAATAATAAATAATTTAAAGAAACAGGTAGGAAAGATTTTCAAGCAAGGAATATCAATTTATCATAACGTATTCGAGGAAGAGTACCACGAACTCACACAAAAATAAAAACAACATATAAAAACTTAAACAAAAACAGAAAAGTCATTCCTCCTATAAATATCATTACAAATAATACTCTTATAAATAAAATTCTCGTATATTCTGATAATATAATTAAAGCAAATCCCCCTCTTCTATACTCTGTATTATACCCTGAAACTAACTCTGATTCCCCCTCAGCAAAGTCAAAGGGGGTGCGGTTAGTCTCTGCCAAGCAAGAAATAAGTCAAAGGAAAGACAACATGGGGCTAATATATAAAAATCAAATATAATACTGAAAATCAACTATTTTAAATAGACTGAAACTCGAAATTAATAAAACAAAGCTTAATAGAATCAAAGCCAATCTCACTTCGTAAGAAATCGTTTGAGCCACCGCCCGTAAAGCACCCAACAGAGAATATTTTGAATTAGAAGATCATCCTGCAGCTATAAGAGTATACACCCCTATACTGATACAGCATAAAAGAAACAAAATTATTAAGTTACTATTTATAGAATTAAATCCCCAGGGGAAAGAAATTCACACTAATAAAGAAACTCTTAAACTAATCACAGGAGCCAAATAGTATGGTAAATAATTAGATATAAAAGGAAATGTTTGTTCCTTGGTAAATAATTTAATTGCATCAGCAAAAGGTTGAAAGAAACCCCCTACCCCTATTTTATTTGGACCCCTGCGCAATTGAATATATCCTAATAATTTTCGTTCAAATAAAGTTAAAAAAGCTACCCCCACTAAGACTCCAACAATTGATATTAAAAAATTAATTAAAAAAAACACACCTCATAATTTAAGGTACTAACTGTGATATAATTCACATAAATAGATTCTAAATCTACGGCACTTCTCTGCCAAGTTAGCAAAAAATAATTAATTTTAATCTTAAAATGAACATTCCCCTTTCATTCAATCCTTTCGTACTAAAATGAAACAAAAAACTTGAAGATAGAAACCAACCTGGCTCACGCCGGTTTGAACTCAGATCATGTAAGAATTTAAAAGTCGAACAGACTTTCCTTTACAACGGCTACGCCGTAAGGATCTCTTAATCCAACATCGAGGTCGCAAACCTTTTCATCGATATGAACTCTCCAAAAAGATTACGCTGTTATCCCTAGGGTAACTTAGTCTTTTAAACCAAAATTCAGGGTCAATTTACTTCTACTAATAGTATATTATTTAAGAAGAGATATCTTTTTCTTCTAGTCGCCCCAACCCAATAATTTAAAATAATAAGCTGTCACACCCAAACTTTTTATTATCTATTATTATAAAGATCCATAGGGTCTTATCGTCCCTCAAAAAAATTTAAGCTTTTTCACTTAAAAATAAAATTCAAATATTATAACAGAGACAGAAATTTTCTCGTCCAGCCATTCATACCAGCCTTCAATTAAAAGACTAATGATTATGCTACCTTCGCACGGTCAAAATACCGCGGCCATTTAAAATATTCATAGAGCAGGCTATACCTTAAATTAATTCTTAAGGAGATGTTTTTGATAAACAGGCGAAAAATGTATTTGCCGAGTTCCTTTGCTATATTTAGTATTACAAAAAATTTAAATTATTTTTCTACTCATAATAATATTATTTCTAATCTTGAATTACTCAAGACTTTACCTTAATAAATTAAGTAAATCTCTATAAAATAATTATTTCTAAAATGTAAATTATAACATTGTTTTTATTGATTGCTATTTCTAAGCATATAAACATTTTTTCTATTTAATTAATTATACCAAATTTTGGTTGGGTTAAAAGCTAATCCCTCTAACCCTAAATCTAACTTTATTTAAATTTCTTAAATAACTTAAAAATAAAAGCGAGTCTAAATTAAATTTAATTCTTAAGGAACCAAATATAAGAGAAACCGATTAATATTTCACTTCTAGATTTTTATTGAAAATTATAATGACACAGAAATAATTATAAAAATCTAGATCTTTCTCTTTTGGGAATTAAATATCCATTATCTTAATAATTATTCCCTGATACACAAGGTACGATTATTAATATCTCCTTTTTTAAAACTAAAATTTTCAAATTATTTCATATTTCCTTGTCAGTACTTTTTTACTATCGCAAATTCAACCTTTCTTTACTAAATACTTAATTAACATGTTAAAATTATTTTCCCTATAAAAAATTACAATACTGATATTATCAAGATATTCTGAATTGCACAGAAATTTTTTCAGTGTAAATGAAATGCTCAACTATTTAGCAATACCCTGATTCTATCTAGAGGCACTTTCCAGTACATCTACTATGTTACGACTTATCTCTCCTTAAGAGGAGAGAGTGACGGGCGATGTGTACACACTTCAGAGCTCATTTCAAAAAAGAATTTTATTCTTAATTTACTACTAAATCCACCTTCATAAAATTAATTACAATCACTAATCCGTATAAATTTAAATTATTGTAACCCACTACTTCCATGCCTATAAGCTGCACCTTGACCTGAAGTCCTAATTAACAATTAATTAGATTATATTCTTTAAAAATAATCAGACAACGGCGGTATACAAACTGAAAACAAAAACATGTACATTAAAACGTGGATTATCGATCCAAGAGCAGGTTCCTCTAGTAAGAATGAAGTACCGCCAAATTCTTTAAGTTTAAAAAATTTTACTACCCAGGCAAATAATTTAATAAGGAATAATAGGGTATCTAATCCTAGTTTATAACCTAATCTTTAAAGATTACATATTTTTCTATAACTTTTTATTTAAAGAATTAAAAATTTTACTTTTGATTCATTATTTAAAAAATTTATTCAAAATTATAATTTACTTAATTCCACCAATCTATTTCATTCAAATCCTTCGTATAACCGCGGCGGCTGGCACGAATTAAGCCGATCTTAAAAATTTTAACTGATTCCAAAATATTGATTATCAATATTAACCATTACATTTAATTACTTTAAGTTAATACTTTTATATTTGGTTTATAAATTTTAACAAAATAAAAGCCAGAATCAAACTTTTTAATCGAACTAATCATCAAAAAATTATGAAATTTCTATAATTCTTTATCAGTCAAAACATTTTAAGTATTATATGTCCTCCCTCCCTCCCTCTAAAATACATCTCTACTAGTAAAGCTCACTATTACATGTTAATTGTTTACCGTGGTGCGATACAACCTCACTCTCTACCTCAGATATCCTTCTCATTTTCCCCTTAATTTCCTCCTACACTATTGAACCTCGGTGCTCTGGGGGGCAGATATTCCTCCATATGCCTGTCTAAGTGCCTCATATGTTAAGTCTTCAACTCCTGTCTGATTTCACATTTAATATTAATATGTAATATTTTATGTTATAATCATTAATTTAATTACTTTTATCTCCATGAAAAATAAAAAAAAATAATTTATTAATATTTTTTCTTAAATAATTTTTACTGATTATTTTGAATTTAATTAAATAACTTGTCTAAAATTATTTTTAAATTAA